CGTATGATTTTGCTTACTATACCCGCTGCTGTAGCATTATAAACATTATTGTTACTCTTGCTACCGTCGGGATAAATCTGACCCCTTCCCCTGTTCCCGCCTACGTATATGGGATATTTTAAGAAGTGAACATCCTTCTTAGTAGCGGGGTCCGGGGAAAGAATAGGAAAGGTGATTTCGCTATATTTCTGACCAGGAACAGGACCTATCACAAGAATATTTTTTTTAGTCGGGCGGTAGTTCTGAAAAGACAGATTGCCTATCTTTTCTTTAATCTCGGGCGAAATACGATCGGGGGGGGCTAATTCAAACCCTTCAGGTAAAATAAGAACAGCCCCCACATTCAAAGCCCCCTTTTTACCATTAGCAAGAACTTGTTTTAATTGCATATCATAAGGAATTCGAACAACCGCTTCAAATACAGTATCAGGAAGTACCGCCTGTGGAACCTCAATATCCACGGGTTTATTAGCTAAATGGCAATTGGCACATACAATACGGCCGGTCGCTTCGCGTGGATTTTCATAACCCTGCTGTGCAAAAATGGGATAGGCATTTGAAATGGGTGCCCCAGTTATTATATATATCATGAGCGATACGGAAATGGATCGAGTAATCTCTTCCTTTATCCAAGAAAAAAGGGTATTTATAGTTTGCATGGTCCAATCATTGGCATCGAAAATTTATACAATAAAATTAGGTAGGTTCTTAGTCTAGTATAGTTCCCTATCTATGATTCTGCTATGTACTAAAAGAATTTTATTGTAATGGAATAGAATATAGGAGGAATCGAATCCCTTGTATGAGTAAAAAGAATAAGTACAGTTTTGAATGTTTTGCTTATGTACAAAGTAACAACCAACCATTCTAATTGGATCAGTGAATCATTTTTCAGTCATTCATTGAATGATAAATCACTACAAGTGAGGGAGATACACGATTTAAATAACGGAAAATCAAATATTTTAAAATTGTATCTAGAATGACCGGAAAGGTAGAAACAAGACCGGATATAATTTGATCATTATGAGCAAATCCAAAATCTTTGTAGACAGATCCAATCATTAGTTCCCAACCGTGGGGCGAATGGAATCCTATACATAAATCAGTTACTAAAAGAATGGAAAAGGCTTTGATTGTGTCGCTTAAGTTATATAGAAATTCTTGAACCCAATAGTTAAGAATAACAAGTTCTTCATTACCTAGCATAGAATAACCACTTAGAATAACGAAACAGATCATATTTGTCGAGAAGTGCAAAATCGTATGGATACAATCTTCATTGTGCATCTTGATCAATTGGATCGTTTCGTTGTAGATTCCGATACGAAGGTTTTCTAGATGTGTTCCCGGGTATTCCTTTATCATTTCGTCCAAGAGTAAGAGTTCCTCTAATTCTATGAATTTTTTTAGAATACTCTTTTCTTGAATATCATTCAAAAAAATTTCGGATTGCCTAGTATCCCACCAATTAGTAACCCAAGATTCCAGACTTTTAGTAAATGAGAGAGAGATCCACCAGGGCAAAAATACTATAGATGCAAGATATAGAAGGGGAATGAATGCTTTCTTTTTTGCCATTTTTTCGTCTTTGAATTTTTAATGAACTCACCCCATTCGTTGACGCTATACGATACTAACTAATATTCCTATCAAGGATCAGTTCTATTACAAGTTATCGAGCCCACGAATCTATTCCCCGCTTTTTTTGTGTATGATTCAGCGGTTAGTACTTGAATTTATAAATAATACAGAAATGGAATAAAAAAGAATCCACTTCGAATAAAGAGATTGTTTCCAAATCTATCACTTGCTAAAATTAGAAGAGAGTGACCCCTTTCAATAAAGAAATGCATGAGAGAGCCCCTTCAAGTAACAAATAGTATTCAGATTTTGAAACGAAAGAACTCTCTTTCTATCAAAATATCCAATTTTTTGAAAAAAAAAAACGACGCATAGTCCGGGAATAATTGAGAGAATTTTCTGAAGAATATTGTGATTCTGATAAAAAAAATGACTACCAAAACAAGACAAAAAAGCTATCGTTATAAGCATCCCAATCGTTTGGTAATTAAGAAGTACAAAAAGGGATAAAAAGAAAAATTGATTGACAAAACGAGAATCTACAAGATAGAATCTCTCTATTGAAAATAAAAAAAAAGCATTCATTCTTTTCATTTCAGTTTCAATTCATTTTTTAAAATACTTCAATTGGTACACGCAAGAAATAAGCCAATTCAGCAGCTTTTTGCTCAAGTTCTCGTGGAGTCAAATTCTCATCAGTACGAGTCAAAGGAATAGCGCCATGGCCTCTGATTTCCATATAAAGGACACGACGAGCATAAATACCCTCTTTCACTTCTATTCTGATGGACTGGACGTCTTTCATAAAGAATTGGAGGAAGATGCGACGATTTTTTCCAGGAAATCCCCAACGAAAAATACACACTATTCCTTCTTTTCTATCGAACCGATCATAACCACTACCTACATTCCACGAAATTGTGCACCACAAATAAGAGCTAATAAAGAGACCCGCAATTCCGTAGAAAGACATCACGACCCCCTGGGGAAAAAAAATGATTTGCGTAGGCGGAAATAAAGATATCAAATTTCTACCAAGATAACTGGAAATTCCAACTAATAAAAACCCTAATGAACCTAAAAAAAGGATAAAGGCCCAGCAGAAATTACTTGTTTTTCGAGACCCTGCTATAAGTTCTATCCATATATGTTCTGATCGCCAATTCATACTAGATCTAGTTGCATTTTATTGAAATTGAGAGAATAACCCAAATTCATTTGACTTTTTGTGTGTTTCCGAAATAACTCTCATCAACTAGCACTATTCTGATGTGAACTTTTATTTTAGGAGTAATTCATCGAATTGGTTAGATATAAAATAAGAATATCCATTTCGTATGATTTCCTATAGATATCCACATACATATAGATATATTTACTTTACATTTAAGGCATTCGCCCCGATCCCGATTTGATTTCGTTGCAAATAGCTATAATTTATTTACTCATATATCATGTTTACACACGAATAACAATAATAGTTTCTTTATGTTCGGGGGAAACCACATCACATATTTTATTCTAAGAAATAGATATCTGTGTTATGGTCTAAGTCTAAATCTTGAAAAAAAAAAACAAAATAGATGAGATTTAGCCCCATCATATCGATATCTAAAAAATCTTGTTTTTTTGAATATGAAGAGATAAAGAAGCCATCGCAATTGCCGGCAATATTAGGCCCACGAAAGGCACAAAAAAAGAGGGTAAATTTGTCATAAAATGGATACCTGGATTTACTATTTTTACCTGTTATTGTTATATTGTTATTTATATTATTATAAAGGTATCTTATAATCATTATTTATAATTCATATAGAATTATACTAAGCATATCTAAGTGAGTATATGTGATATAATAAAAAATATATAAATATAATAAAATAAGTGCAAGGAATGTCGAACTAAATAAATATAATTTTTCATCTTTCTACATGAAATATATATATATGATAATCGCCTTTTTTATTATCTTGTTTTTGTCTTATAATTTGAATTTCATAAAATGGAATAAAATAAAGAAAGAGTTTCTTACAACTTCCTGAAAAATTTGTTACAATCCGATCCGGGAATAGGGAGTCTTAGTAAAACTGGGGATTCTAAAAAAATATCGAAAGATGCAAGATTCTGTACTTTTCACTTTTAAATTTTCTATATTTGAATTATATACACATAAGAAGAGAACGTGAAATTCGCCTTATTCTCCTTGCCTAATTTTAATTTAGCGGAAGAAGGAATGCATTCTTTTTTTTTGATAGAGGTTTTTACTGATTAGTAATCGGGAATGTCGGTAAAAAAAAAATGATCCGCATAATTATTTTTACAATTAAATCTTATGTTATCAAATGCTAACAAGCCAAAATCCGTAGAATGGATTTTGGCTTTGATTTCTATAAACTAAATAACTACTCGTTTTTATAAACTAAATAACTACTCGTTTATAAAAAAAATAATAATTTATATTTTGATTAATTAATATATTTTTTTTAGTAAGGATCCACTTGATTGAATTTTGATTCAGAGAAAAGAAAGCGTGGAGCTGAAATAACTCACTCAGAACGTCTTTTAAAAGATTACGTGGTACGATTAGGTCGAATTGTCCCTTATGGAATAAATATTCAGCCGTTTGTGAGCCCTCAGGTACTGTCGTATTCAATGTTTGTTCAATTACTCTTTTACCCGCAAATGCAATGTAGGCATTGGGTTCGGCAATAATGATATCGCCCAACATACCAAAACTGGCTGTCACCCCACCAGTAGTAGGAGATGTAAGGATTGATACATAGAATAACTTTTTCTTTGATTGATAATCATATAAAGCGGAAGCTATTTTAGCCATTTGCATCAAGCTCAAACTTCCTTCTTGCATGCGTGCTCCTCCGGAAGCACACACTAGAATAAGAGGCAAAAACCGATTGGTAGCATATTCGATCAAACGAGTGATCTTCTCGCCAACTACGGAGCCCATACTACCCCCCATAAACTGAAAATCCATAACCCCAATTGCTATGGGAATACCGTTTAGTTGACCTGTGCCTGTTTGAACAGCCTCAGTTAATCCTGTTTTTCTTTGATAAGAATCAATACGATCTTTGTAAGATTCCTCTTCCAACGGAAATTCAATGGTATCCACAGAGACCATATCTTCATCCATAGGAACCCAAGTACCTGGATCAATCAAAAGTTCTATTCTATCTGAACTACTCATTTTCAAATGATGTCCACAGTGTTCGCAAATATTCATTTTTGATTTCAAAAATTTCTTATAATTTAATCCATAACAATTTTCGCATTGAACCCATAAATGCCTATATTTTTGAGTAAAATCTAGATCATTAGAATTTTCCGTTTCTGTTATAGTTAACTCACTACCAGCCGGACTCGTTTTTATACTTGAACTCTGGGTTTCACTACTATTT